AAAGCAATGTATGTGCGGCTCAAGATGATTTACTTAAGGAATAGAAATATACAAGACTCTATATACGATAGAAAGCAATAGGAACAAAAAAATCTAAAATTACGATATTAGAGAGTTGTAAAAAAAAGGAAAGAGATCTAAAAGATCTTTTCCTAAAATTCTCCTTTCGTCCACTTAATATCCTACCTTTCCTCGACGAATATTCACTTTCTATTAGATTGGTCAGCCAATCTTCTTAGGCAAATCATAATTTGAATCAAATCTATGTTTACGAGGTGTGATTAAATAAAAAACAGGAGAAACAATTCTCCTTTACAGTTGATTTTATTCAATAATTGACCAAAGGAAAATATTAAATATTAATAAATAATAAATTGCATGAACTTAGAGCAATCAAATAATGATAGTTCTATACAATAATTCGCCCTAATCAATTTGATTTGCCCATTTAGATTGTATTCGGTTGGAATAATGATAAAGAAAACGGAAGGCAGAAAAGAATTTACAAAAAACGGGATTCCTAAAAAAATGGATTGATTCTCGAATCCGATTGAATCTAATGGTTTACGTTATGGAAGAAAGACATGTATATGTGATATTAGATATTGACTATTTATATATATATGAACTTATTTATATATATATGAACTAAAGATCTATTTCATTTGCCCTACTACTGTGTGTGGGTTCCAATAGAAGTCCTTTCGTATCGTTGTGGCTGTGAATTGGCTGAATAAAGAGATGAAATCAAGAAAAGATGGAAGAATTGAAATAAGAGCTCGGAACCAAGAAATGGCAGAACAAAAGTTCTATGGATTCACAAAAACTCGGTGGATAGAAACGAAAAAAGAGATATCGAAGTAGTTCTGATGATTCAATAATATTATTACTTAAATTCGAAATTCTTAGTTACTTCGACTGGATAAATCCTATCAATGGAATAATTAAGTCATAATTTATTGGTTGATTGTATCATTAACCATTTCTTTTTGTTGGTACGAGGAACTTATCATGAATCCACTGATTTCTGCTGCTTCCGTTATCGCTGCTGGATTGGCCGTAGGGCTTGCTTCTATTGGACCTGGAGTTGGTCAAGGGACTGCTGCGGGTCAAGCCGTAGAGGGTATCGCGAGACAGCCCGAGGCAGAGGGAAAAATACGAGGTACTCTATTGCTTAGTCTAGCTTTTATGGAAGCTTTAACGATTTATGGATTGGTTGTAGCATTAGCACTTTTATTTGCGAATCCTTTTGTTTAATCTTAGAAATAGGAAAAATACATATTTTTCCTATTTTATGGCCTTGGACTTGTCGTTTGCTTTTTCAAATTAGATCAAGATTTGACTCCGACAATTCTTTATTGGTTGAGAAAATAACCTACGGGAAGGGCTGATTTGCAGATGAGGAATTAGCATACCGACTCGCTTTCATCCTTCCCGTTCGTAGTCCAAGGGAAACTCTTTTTATGAGGTCTTTCAACAATCAAGGGGGTAGTTCATACTTTATAACTCGAATATTTTTTGACTCGATTTCAAAAAAAGAATAAATAAAAAAGAGGGGCAAAGTGATAGAAAAAGAACTCTGGTCGATTTTTTAGTCTATCTATAAGATTAGTCTATCTATAAGAGGAGATTCTATGAAAAATGTAACCGATTCTTTCGTTTCTTTGGGCCACTGGCCATCCGCCGGGAGTTTCGGATTTAATACCGATATTTTAGCAACAAATCCAATAAATCTAAGTGTAGTGATTGGTGTATTGATCTTTTTTGGAAAGGGAGTGTGTGTGAGTTGTTTATTTCAAGAATAGGCTGGATCCAATCAGCTGTACCCTTTTCCGTTATAACTAGGAAAGAAAGGTGCATAATCTCGCGAATTACTTCTTAAGTAATTATATGGAAGAACCACAGCATTTCGTGATTAATTGGCAAATCCATTTTGATTCTCTAGCAACCAATAATGTGGGGCTGTTAAGATGGTTAAAGCAAACCGTTTGAAGTCTAGACGCAGCATGGTACTCTTTCTACCACTATGTTAATATCGAGATGGTTTGAAAATGAATATTTTATCGATATAGAACACTCATCTCGATAAAATGATTTGAACCGCTTAGTCTAAAAAGGGGCATTTTCCCTCTTTTATTCAATGCTGAATCGACGACCTATCCCTTATGTATAAGTAAGAAGAATTTTTTGGATTTGAACTGAAGAAAAAAAAAAAGAAACAACTTTGCTGACAATTACATATTTTTTATTTTGTCAGAAGAGTCCTCCAAGTATTTTGGTTTTGCATTATTTTTCATTTTTTTTTGACTATGAATAAAGAAGAGAGGATAGGCTCATTACATTCATAAAAAAAGCTATGAGAATTTACCCTAAGTAATTGAGCGTGAGAGCCAAATGAATCGAAAGATTCATGTTTGGTTCGGGAAGGGATTATGGAAGTTTAAAAATGAACGGAAAGATAATCCACTTTCATTAAGTGATTTATTAGATAATCGAAAAC